AGATAAATAGACACTACGTAACTTTATTGCATTGGAAAAGCTATACTATGACTATCCTATGGACCCCCCTTGTTCTGAAATAATCCACTGAACAAGGGTTACTATTTGTTCTATTCTATTGGTAATAATGAAACAATTCTGTTCGTAGGAACAAAGAGAAGCAAATTTATTCTATACCCGATAAGTACCAATACGCAATGGGGTGTTGATACCATTTTCTATCAGTAAATGTGTCCTTCCTTATTCCTCATTAGAAGGCCCTATTCGTCAAAATTTTCCTTTATTTCTTCTTTTGTCTTTCTTTATGAATTTTTCTAATCTATGGATAAAATAAATACGATAAAACCAATATTATAAAGACAATAAAATAATGTTGTTACGTTTCCACATCAAAGTGAAATATAGTACTTAGTTCTTTTTTCTTTCAATTAATGCCTATTGGTGTTCCAAAAGTACCTTTCCGAAGTCCTGGAGAGGAAGATGCATCTTGGGTTGACGTATAGTGCGACTTGTCAGATATATTGGGTCATATGGGATTTCCCCGTTCTCTCCCCCGATCGAGATATCCTCTGTTTCGCCCAAGAAAGATAAATTGAATCATCAAAAATTTGGAGCGTGAAGCGCAATTAGATCCATTGTTTGGGGGGATTCACATTACTATTATCAATTAGAATAATTTATGGTTGGCTTGGTTGGACTAAAAAATGAAGTATCCAGGCTCCGTTTAGAAAAAACCCAATTGGTAATATATCTATGATTACTACTTGTATCATAAATGATTCCTGTTTGGTATTTGTAAAGAGATCCTATTTGTCAAGCGAGGGAATCTCAAACTAAATACTTGGTGAAAGGTATGAAATGAATTGAAAAAAAAAAAAGAAAGTCATAACAAAAAGAAATGGTAATGGGAAGATTTGTCCTATATGTGCAAATCAAAATCGGGCGGATCTTTACCCGGAGTAGAGCATAAACCTAAAAAGATGAAAGAGACCCATTCAGGAACAAGAAAATACCATCGTGATTTGGATTGAATCTCGATGAAACAATACATCAATGAGAAGTTAATTCGATAAGTTTAGTGACTTTTTTTCTATTATAAGGAAGAAAGAAGTTAAAATTCGTCTTTATTGAAAAATCGAAGAAAAAGTCCTTTCATTAGAAGTCAGAAAAAACCTGCTATGAAAAAAGAATAGGAACAAAGAAAGAGGACTTGAATCTATACATTGATTCTTTTTTTTTTCGCAATTATTTTTTGAACCGTATGCGTCAAAAGGTGCATGTACGGTTCCTAAGGGATACAATTTTACCCTAATCAACCGACTTTATCGAGAAAGATTACTTTTTTTAGGCCAAGAAGTTGATAGCGAGATCTCGAATCAACTTATTGGTCTTATGGTATATCTCAGTATCGAGGATGATACCAAAGATCTGTATTTGTTTATAAACTCTCCTGGTGGATGGGTAATACCTGGAGTAGCTATTTACGATACTATGCAATTTGTGCGACCAGATGTCCACACAATATGCATGGGATTAGCCGCGTCAATGGGATCTTTTATCTTGGTTGGAGGAGAAATTACCAAACGTCTAGCATTCCCTCACGCTTGGCGCCAATGAGGTTTTTTTTATTTGAGAGAAAAAAGAAGACTATGCCTTCGCCATATGAATATTAAGTAATAATAGCATGGCACTTCGAATTCGATATGCCAAATTTTTGTATTGTTTTTTTTTTCAAAAGATTCGATTATGTATCGAGAGAGTAGTATGAGATAAAAGGTATTTCCGATTTCTCTTATCTATCGGGAGTCCAGTTCAGCGTCACAAACTTTTTTGTTTTCACACCGAAGGGCTCTTAACAATATTTATGTTATAAAAAAAGAGGGCGAAAAAAAAACAAGATTTTTCCTTATTTGATTGGATCAAAAAGAAACTTTGGGATTGCTGAATCAAAGACAAAAAAAGAATCAATTTAAAAATAGAAAGCAACGGAGCCATCATAGTATTTTTTAACTCCTCTGAAAGGAAGGGTGGCAATTTGATCATTTATCCATCTGGGTCTGATAGATTCTATTTTTCTCTTTCTTCAATGGAAGGTAAGGGTCAATTTTATTGTAGAGCCGTATGCAATGCACAAAAGATAATGCCCGTACGGTTGTTCAATTCTATCTTTTTTTTTCCTATTATTCTTTATCTTTCTTTCTTTTCTCTTCGTTTCATCACGCGAGATAGAAAACTGTTATATCATCAGGGTAATGATCCATCAACCTGCTAGTTCTTTTTATGAGGCACAAACGGGAGAATTTATCCTGGAAGCGGAAGAACTGCTGAAACTACGCGAAACCCTCACAAGGGTTTATGTACAAAGAACGGGCAAACCCTTATGGGTTGTATCTGAAGACATGGAAAGAGATGTTTTTATGTCAGCAACAGAAGCCCAAGCTTATGGAATTGTTGATCTTGTAGCAGTTGAATGAAAATAAGATGGATTTTATGCAAATCC